TCGACGACCTTGAAGAATTCGAATTCGAATGAACTAGAATTTGTTAGTTTCCCTCTTTTTACCGAGGGAAAACGGGTCAAGTCTCCAATCCAATTAGAAAGAATCATCCGGTTAAGATTGATCTAAACCAAAAACTCTATACTTTTGAATTACATAGTATGACACTTAGTGGTCTGGCAGTGGTTCAAAAGTTGACTAAACTGGGTACCATTCATGGCTACGATTATCGGAATCGCAGCCTGGGACTATCGCAATGGCGAACCGAACGCCGGCCGGTTTTTGCCGACTCGGGGGGCTACGGTTCAAACGATAGATAGCGATTCGGCTTCTGATTCTGCGCCGCACCAAGTACAAGACGGATCCGACACCGAAAACCCTTCTTCGGAAGGATATTCTGTCGAAGACTCTTCTGGATACAGGGCCGATCATTCTTCGCTCTCTAGCGAAGTCGGATCCACGGCCGAGGATTCCTCTTTGTTTTTGACAGAGGCCGAAATGAATCAAGAGTCACTCAACGACCTTCGACGCGATCTTCGTAGCCTTGAGCGGGATATCCGCTGGGATCACGAGATAGCCGTTCATCACCTAGAAGCTATCCGACAAGAATTTAGAGAAGCCCGGGCACGAGAACAAAGCGTCAACCGCCTCCAAGTCTTCTCGGACCTCGCTCTCTCTATCTATTTGACTCTTAGACAGAAAGGGAAATAAAATGGGTTGTCATTGTCGTCATATAGATAGAGAGAATCTATAGGAAAGCGATACGGCAACTTTATTCTCACAAAAGAGAATTCTTTGTAACTGACTCGGGAGAAGGATAAGGATCGATTGGATCTCTCTTCTTCTCCCGATCCCGAGAGGGTCTATTCAAATCAAATGACTATTCATTTCATCTTGTATTTGTCGACGACCTTGAAGAATTCGAATTCGAATGAACTAGAATTTGTTAGTTTCCCTCTTTTTACCGAGGGAAAACGGGTCAAGTCTCCAATTAGAATCATCCGGTTAGGATCGATCTAAACCAGCCCATTCTATATATGGATTCAGCATGCCAACTATTAAACAACTTATTAGAAACACAAGACAGCCAATCAGAAAGGGCAAAAAAGCCCGCGCTCTTCGGGGATGTCCTCAGCGTCGAGGAACATGTACTAGGGTGTATGTGCGACTCGTTCAGATCATGAACTGGACCAAAAGAAAGGAGACAATTTTTCCAGTATCAAAGATCAGTACCAATGAATAGGATAGAGTGGAAGAACTCCATTCACTGTCTCAAAAAAAAGACCCTTGTTGTGTATGAAATTTATGGTTTCCATTGGTACAAATCCGATCACCTCAATTGGAGATAAGAAGCAATTCCCCATTGGTAGCAAATGGTTATCCATTAAGCGGGGGAAATCTTATTTAAGAAGCATAAAAAGGATGCTCCTACTCTTGCAAGAACGGATTCACAGGGTCAGCTACCTAACCAACCTTCATAATTAAATGCCGTTACTGTATAGGTAGATCTTATTGTGAAAAGACCTATTACTGGATAATTCATGGGTAGAGCCAAAGAGTGTGAACTATACAAGTTACTAAATTAAAGAAGGGGCTCCGGTGTATAGAAAGGACCTCACCGTTTAAAAAGTAACCATAGAAACGATGGAACCCACTATTTTTTATTCATTTCTATTTATTACTTAATTGACTTTGACTAGTTTTTTGATCAATCTAATTTATTATTTCGAGGTGAAATGCCTGGAAAAAATCGTGGTTGGGAAGGTCATCGTAGCAAAAGCCATTGGAAGTTTTTTTTTTATACATCGGAAGAATCCGTTTTGTTATTAATAGACCGGGAGGGGGGGGGGAAGAATGACTGAAAGAAAAGAAAGCAATTAGTTATTCATCAAAGTTTAATTGGATTCAATGACCAGAATTAGACGAGGATATATAGCTCGGAGACGTAGAACAAAAATGCGTCTATTTTCATCAACTTTTCGAGGGGCTCATTCAAGACTTACTCGAACTATGACTCAACAGAAAACGAGAGCTTTGGGTTCTGCTCATCGGGATAGGGGCAAGAAAAAGAGAGATTTTCGCCGTTTGTGGATCACTCGTATAAATGCAGTAATTCGTGAGATTAAGGTATTCTCTAGTTATAGTATATTTATAAAAAATCTGCACAAGAAGCAATTGCTTCTTAATCGTAAAATACTAGCACAAATCGCTATATCAAATCGAAATTGTCTTTCCATGATTTCCAATGAGATCATTCATTTTGAAGGGAAGGGTTTAAATGAAGTTCCCCGGAGAATGAACTCCGGGAAGGTAGAGTATAAATTAATAGGATAAGGTAGTCAAAATGAACGAACACGATTCACTAAAAAAAAAATGAAATATTTCATCTTTTTCTTCCCCGATTCGGATTCTTTTTTGTTTCTTCGGACGTGACAATCCAATCTGGGTTCTCTCATTTTTCGAACAAAACATCAACCCTAGTTGCGTTGGAGATTGGAATTTTTATTCCTGGAATTTTTATTCCATTGTGTTTTATTCCATTGTGGCCGTAGGCCTATTTTTTTTCTGGTTCTAGGACCTTTAGTCCTCGGGGTTGACTTGGTTCTTTTAAACGGTTTCCACTTATCATTAGGAAGAAAGGGTAACAAAGCTAAAATACGAGCTTGTTTTATAGCAAGTGTAATTAATCGTTGTTGTTTCAAGGTCAATCGATTCACTCGTCTAGATAATATTTTTCCTTGTTCACTAATAAAGTGACTAATTAAACTCATGTTTCTATAATCAATTCGATCCCCCGCTCCAATTGGGGGCAAACGCCTACGAAAAGATTGCTTGGATTTCGATTTCAGAAAGGGTTTCTTGGATTTCAGAAAGGGTCGCTTAGATTTCAGAAAGGGTCGCTTAGATTTCAAAAAGGGTCGCTTGGATTTATCCATGGTTTATTTAGTCCTTATCTCTAAAATCCTATTTCTGAATTCGAATTTGGGATCCGACCGAAATAGGATTTGTTTATATTTATATATATTATATGTTATGTAATTTGTTCTTGTTACTGGGAAAGGTGGCAGTTCCGTTCGATCTATTTCGTTATCTCCCCATGAATTGTATGCTTGTAACAATAGGGGCAGAATTTTCTCAATTCCAATCGACTAGGTGTGTTGTGTCGATTCTTTTGAGTAATATATCTGGAAATGCCCGGCGATTCCTTAGTAACACTGTTTCGGACACAACTGGTACATTCCAAAATAACTCTGACTCTGACATCTTTACCCTTGGCCATGAACCTCCTTTGAATTTTGGATTCACTCAACTCTTCTATTTTCAATCCGAAACTAAGAAAAAAGGAAAAAAATAGAAGTTGCTAACCCGAAATCCGATTAGGAACGATTTCGTTGCAATCAATAGAGTAAAGAAGTAATACAATGATTTTTAACTCTCTCGAATCCCAGTAGAGTATTTCATTTAAGTATCTTGTATGATTTTTTTACCCTAGACCCATTATTTCTATTTTCGTACTCCCTCTATGAATTCGAGCCTAACCGCAAGTTTCGCCGAGGTTGAATCCACTTTAATTCTTTTTCTGTCCTACTTTCTTTATCCTCAAAATCAAAAAATGAAAAAAAATAAGAAAACAAAGAAAGAGAGAGAGGAAGAGGTCTTAGTCACAGATAATTTATTGTATCGCTAATCTTCTTCATCCCTTCGCATGTCAATAACTAGAATGAAAAAAGGGGAATGTCAACGCATCCGGGAAAAAACGATTGATCTCTATCAATAGACCCGCTAAAGACCCGAACCATAGAGTACTTAGCACAGGTGCCGCGGAGAGATATGTTTTTAGATCGCGCATTGAAAATCCTCCTTCTTTATTGGAATACATATATGATCAGATGCATATGTCGTTAAGGATCGCTTGTATTTTATTTGTACGCGGAATCCCTAACAAAAACGGATATATACCACGACCTGGTCAATGTCAATAACACTAAGATTTCCCTTTCCTTAAAACGGAAAAGGGCGTCCCACTCCTCCTGAGTATTACTGATAAGTATTCATTTATTTATACGTTAGGTTTCCTTATCTATCTCTTTCATATCTATCTATCTATAGAATCGAATTCTTTTATTTTGAATATGCATATAATTCTTTCTATTTATACTATTTTATAGGTTATATATGTTCTATGAGACCAAAAAGAAGAAATGGCAAGATAGATTGTATCTCAATGGGGAAATAATGATGTGGAAAACCAGACAGGGATTCTATACAATCACACTGTATACCAATTGAAAGGGATGTAGCGCAGCTTGGTAGCGCGTTTGTTTTGGGTACAAAATGTCACGGGTTCAAATCCTGTCATCCCTACCTATTCTTTCTCCCATGGGCAGTAACGAGGGGTCCGTTGAGATCGATTTCATTTGGACATACAGACAGAGTCTTTCCGTTTATGATACTATATCTATACAAGGTCTGGGGGGGTACAAAAAGAGGCCTTTTCTTTGCGGTCTTAGCGAGGGTGATAAGAAAGCGCTCTTAGTTCAGTTCGGTAGAACGTGGGTCTCCAAAACCCGATGTCGTGGGTTCAAATCCTACAGAGCGCGATTCTGGTCTTCTTAGGTCGAATTCGAGTGAAATAACTTCACTAACTTGAACAGCAACCTGAATTCGCCCTCCTCCTTTTTTGAGTCCGCAGGAGGTCAATCAAAAAACGAGATGTTAATGTTACTTAATCAAAGGTCCAACTGATCGCTGCGTCTGTATTGTAAATATGCAGTTACGAATAATCCAGCCAAAGTAATCGGAATTAGACCTAACACGATTCCAAATAGTAAAACTTCAATCATTTTGATTTGTTTGAAAAGGGAAAAAGAGAGGTAATATCTATCCTTAAATATTCATCCGAATTGACCACGAATCTCATCAAGCAATAATTTACAATTGATGCGGAAAGGCACTCTAGAATCCGCGGAAACATTTCTTTTTCTCTTTTTATAAATGAATTGTTCATTCAATTCATTTCAAATAAGTCGTATCTTGCTCAGACCAATAAATAGAGCCGGGGTTATAGTTGAAGCCGCCAATAGAAAGCCGAAATAACTAGTTATAGTAGGCATGAAGGAGCTAAAAGAGATACGTTCTTTTTATACATATGGTTCTAAAACACTTACCTAAGTTTCCCCTTTTGAAAGATAGGAGGATACAAAAAATACCAATTGACAGAATCAGAATCCGTTCCAATTTCATTTTGATTCATCAGTCATTCTAGGGGGCCCTAACAAAGATAGGGCGGTATAAAAAAAGGCTGGATTGATCATCTGTGACATCTACCGATTCCCCGATTTCAAATCAACAGATTCATTCAGCAACTCCTGAGTAAAGTACTAGGAATAAGAACTTTGTCGCGGAATTTCATTGACAAATGAAACTTACTTTGAATCGCTGTGGAATAAAATTCGAAAATCGTTTCGATTTTGATCATTTCTTTTTCAATTGTATAAAATCTAGTTTCTATTTTGGAACGAACGACCTTATAACACCTTTTACCTGATTAGATTAAGTAGTAGGTTCTTTAATCACACATAATATCTCGAGAAAACTAGTATCACAC